ACCCGAAACTCCCGGCGGATGGCCAGTGACCCAAGTAAACGAAAGAATCGGTTAAATTTTTCATATAATCTCCTCTTCTAGCTAAACTATAAAAAAAGAACTCTGTCCTTTTTTTTTTATTCTTTTTTTTTTTCAATAAAAAGAAAATTTAATTTAATAATTTAATTTACCCATTTGGATATTTGTAAACAGAATCAAAAACCTATTCGATTTACAAATGTATTTTCCAAAATTTTTAATTTTCAATAATAATAATGAGACTTATTAGAATTAAGCTAGAATTTGAGACCAAGTTTTATGTCAATTTCAAAAAACCTCCTTTTTTCGCAACACTCCTTAAAAAAAAGTTTCCATTAAACTAAAAGAATAAGGGGAAGGAAGAAAGCGAATCGATGTACTAATTCCCCATCCTCAAATTAGTCCTTCCCAGGGATTGTTGTATCAATGAATAATTGTAGGAGTTAAATCTTGATCGAATAAAAAAACTACGAAAAAAATCCAGAATTTTCTTATTTATAGGATTAAACAAAAGGATTCGCAAATAAAAGCGCTAATGCTACAACCAGGCCATAAATTGTTAAAGCTTCCATAAAAGCCAAACTAAGCAATAAAGTACCTCGGATTTTTCCTTCTGCCTCAGGTTGTCTCGCGATACCTTCGACAGCTTGACCCGCAGCTGTACCTTGACCAACTCCAGGTCCAATAGAAGCAAGCCCAACAGCCAACCCAGCAGCAATAACCGAAGCAGCAGAAACCAGTGGATTCATGATAAGTTCCTCACACCAAAATAAAGAAATAGTTAATGATACAATCATCCAATAACTTAGGACTTAATTATAATTAAGTCATCGCTAGGATTCATCCAGCCAAAAAAACCACAAACTTTAATTGAAATAATATAATAATATTATTGAATCAAAGAATTACTTTGAGATTAGTTCCTATCCGCGGGATTTTTAAAAATTCATAATATATATATACGACTTTTTTATGCCATTTATTTTTTGTGAACCATTCTTTGAATTCTTTGTTCTTTTTTTATCGTTTTTTCAGCCAATTAACAGAAAAAAAGGAAGAACTTCTAATCGAATCCCTATCTAAATCGAAATTCACAAAAGTAGTGGGACAGATTATATAGATCTTTAACTTATATATACCTAGTCAATATCAAATATCACATATACAAGTGTTTCTTACATAACGTAAACCAACTATTCTATAATTGGGCTAACCTAAAAACGAATAAAACAAATAGTTAATGATGACCCTCCATAGATTCACCTATATAAGCCGCAGCTAAAGTGGCAAAAATGAGAGCTTGAATCCCGCTTGTAAATAATCCAAGGAACATGACGGGTATAGGAACCACTAAAGGTACTAAAGAAACAAGAACAACAACTACTAATTCATCGGCTAATATATTTCCGAAAAGTCGAAAACTAAGTGATAGGGGTTTTGTAAAATCTTCTAAGATGTTAATGGGTAAAAGAATTGGAGTTGGTTGAATGTATTTACTGAAATACCCTAATCCTTTTTTGCTAAGACCCGCATAAAAATAGGCTGCTGATGTGAGTAAAGCTAACGCAACCGTCGTATTTATATCATTCGTTGGTGCTGCTAACTCCCCTTGAGGTAACTGGATAATTTTCCACGGTAAAAGGGCTCCCGACCAGTTAGAAACAAAAATAAATAAAAACAGGGTTCCAATAAAGGGAACCCACGGACCATATTCTTCTCCAATCTGGGTTTGACTCACGTCTCGAATGAATTCAAGGACAAATTCAAAGAAATTTTGGCCGTCAGTTGGAATGGTTTGGGGATTGCGAACCGCTATAACTGCGGAACCTAATAAGATAGCAATTACAACCCAAGAAGTAATAAGGACTTGGGCGTGGACTTGGAAACCCCCTATTTGCCAATAGAAATGTTGGCCTACTTCGACACCAGATATCTCATATAACCCTTCTTTTATTAGTGTGTTGATGGAACATGATAAAACATTCATATTGCCCTCTGGCAGAAATAAGAACTTTAAATTATTTTGATTCAAGATCCCCCCCTTTTTTACTTAATTTACTTTAATTTTATATTTTAGTGTTGGATACCAACTAAAAAAATCACACAATATACCCAGTTTTTTATCTCTTTTTCTTTTGTATGATTCAGGAGTAGTAACCGCTTTTATAAATAGAAATACAGGGAGCCCCTCCCTCAAAAAAATTTTTGATTTATTTATCTTATTATTAATCAAGAATTTTGTATATAGCTAGAACGACCCTCACAAATTGCGAATACTAATTTGTTAAGAATGAATCGAATTGAAGCTATAGCGTCATCATTTGCTGGAATAGAAATATCCGCGAGCTCGGGATTACAATTTGTATCGATTAAAGAAATGGTCGGAATTCCCAAAGTGATACATTCTCTAAGAGCCGTATATTCTTCTTGCTGATCGATGATGATTACAATATCAGGCAATCCCGTCATATATTTAATCCCGCCGAGATATGTTTCCAAGCGCGATAATTGTCTCTTCAACACAGCTGCATCCCTTTTCGGAAGGCGGTTGAATCCCTCTGTTTTTTGTTCAGTTCTCAAGTCTCTAAACTTATGAAGTCTTTTTTCTGTAGTGGACCAATTTGTTAACATACCGCCGAGCCATTTTTTATTAACATAATGACACCGAGCCCTTATTGCAGCCCGTGACACTAAATCAGCTGCTTTATTTTTTGTCCCAACAATTAAGAATTGTTTTCCCCTACTTGCTGCATCAAAAACTAAATCACAAGCTTCTGATAAAAAACGGGCAGTTCTAGTCAGATTTATAATATGAATACCTTTACGCTTTGCAGAAATATAAGGTGCCATTCTAGGATTCCATTTCCTAGTACCATGTCCAAAATGAACTCCTGCTCTCATCATCTCTTCCAAATCGATGTTCCAATATCTTTTTGTCATTTATTTTCACACTTAAAAAGGGGGGGTACCCCAAACTAAAATAAAATTTTGTTCCGATGGAACCTTCTCTTGTACCGAGGATGGCCATTTATGCATGAGCCAAGACATTATTTTGTATTCATTATTATATTTATTAGTGTTAACAAATTACCAAAGCAAATGACTACAGCAAACAACAAAAAATGAAATTCAAAACAGGAATCCGCTATTAGGAATCATTAAATCCTAGAAAAGTCAGATTTTGAAAGAGAAGAGTCACAAAATTCCCTGTGGTAGAATAAAATATCTCTCGTATCTCCCTCGAATAAAGATAAATTCTTTGTTTTTTTTTCCAAAAGAATGTTGGTATGTTGCCGTGACCCATGCACCAATCCTTTGTTGAATCCGGTCCCGGCGGGGATCACCCCCCCCAGAACAACATTTTCTTTCAGGCCTTTCAACCAATCGATACGACCCCGAAGAGCAGCTTTTGCTAAAACTCGAGCAGTTTCTTGAAAACTTGCTTCGGATATAAAACTTTGAGTATTCAAAGATGCTCGAGTTATTCCTAATAAAATGGCTCGATAACAGATTGCTTCTTCTAAAGCACGCCCCGTACGTTCTGCTCGTAACAATCCAATCAGTTCTCCAGGTAAAAAAACATTAGACATTCCCTCTTCTGAAACCAAAACTTTTGATGTTATTTGACGTACAATAATTTCGATATGCCTATTATGAATATGCACCCCCTGGGATCGATAAACCTTTTGAATCTTATTAACCAAAGAAATACGACTTTGCACTATAGTTAGCTCAGCACCAATCAAGAATCCCCAAGGAATTCCAAGAATTCTTGTTATACACTTGTTCCAACCCTTAATCCGCTTTTCTAAGTTCAGCGATATTGAATTAATCGAGCGGACTTCTAACACTTGTTCTACTTTTGGAAGACCTTGTGTTATATCACCGGATCTCGATTTTTCATATATAAATGTAACTAATGTATCCCCTTCGTAAAGAATTTCTCTGTAATGCCCATGAACTTTTGCTCCCGGAGTAGCCAAGTAGGACTTAGCGGATCTTATTACTACAGAATCCCTTTGAACAATTAAAACTTGACCCGATTTTAGGTGTGGTTCTTTTTTGGCTATACATACATTTTCACAAAAAAATTGTCCAAGACTAATTATTGTGGACGTTTCCTCACAATAATTATGATGATAATTTTGATGAAGAAAATACCAATTCAATTTTAATGGATTCAAAACAACGTTACTGTATGGATCGAGATTAAAAATTCTTCCGTTTTCATCGATTAAATAAGAGTTAATTACTTGAAAAATATATTTTAAGTTATCCAGTTGCAAATATTTAATTAGAGAGATCTGATTATAAGTTAGTAAAGGCAAAAATGAATAAAAAGTCGAAATTTGAATGGATGTTCCTAGGGGGCCCGACGAATTTTTAATTGTAATTAGAGGATTTTTTTTTATTGATTGGTTTATCACATTGTGATATTTTACATGATTGAATGGACCGATTCTAAAACAATTAGATGATGATAAAATTAACAAAGATTGGGATTCCTTAGTTGTATTTAAGAACATACGAATAGTTCCGTGATTTTGTCTAAGCGATTGTTGAATAATGCCAGCCTTGGGAGAAGTCGAGTAAAACGGATTCATGTGATCCGCAGAGATCAATCCCGAATCTGACGGATTATTCCTTTTTCTTATATACGAAATTTGGGATTTCACTAAGCCAATTCTTATGAAATCTCGAATCAAACCCTTTGTACTTACTTCAACAAAGAAAGCACGGACCTCCTCGAGGGAAGAGTTTTTGTTGTCTTGGTCCCAATTCAAGACTAAACAAGTTCGAACCAATTGAATACTTGTGTCAGAAATTCCTCGAGTTGGTTTTCCATTTCCATAAAGGATATAGTTGCAAACTCGAAGTTGAATATTATCCTTTTCCCGAAAAAGATCTTGTGGAAAGAGTGTTGCCAAATTTATACTGTCCGCTATCTCATAGGTGGCTACGGGCCGCACCAAAACAAAAAACTTTTTCTTGGTTGGTGTGATCCGTTGGACATAAATCCAATTTTTAAATTTTTTTGCTTCCTTAGAGTTTGTTTTTCCCCTTCCTGGCGGTATCAAGATGCCACTGTGTCGGGATATCTTATCTGTCTTGTCAGGAAAATGGATATCCCCCGAAAATATTTTTAGTTCAATCCTTTTTTTTTTTCTCTCCACTCGGATCAACCCGCCGACTTGGCTTCTTATATTTAAAGTGATTTGTGTATCGGCTCCAATGATACTATAGTTCTGTACCATTATGACAGAGGATTCGGGTAAAATATGCACTTCCTCGGGAATGAAAAAAAAGCGATCTACTTTCATTTCGTATTTTGTCTTAAATTTTTGGACTCCTCGATACTCAATCATATCCTCTTTTTGGATGATTGAGTCCGCCTTTAGGGTCCCATATTTAAGAATTCCGGAACTCTTTCTTCGGTATCTAGGATCATCAAAAAAAGCAAAAATACTATTTCTACGGAAAATACCATTTATGGGTATTTCAATCGAGATACCTGAATGCGGTATGAATTCTTTCTCTTGCTCTTGAATCGATTGGAATGGAATAAGAAATCTATTTCTTCGCCTTTTTGCTAATAAATCCGAGTTCTCATGAAAAATAGCAGAATATATGAAATTATAATGACTAGTACCTACGATTCCATTCAATTCTGAATAACCGGGAATCCCGGATTTTTTTTTATCATAAGAATCCGAACTAAAAAATTTTGGGCTCACTTGATCATTATTCCCTGAGAGGCTAGAAAAAGCTTTTCTTTCGACGGAAAGAAAGGGTATGTTCATTTGATCTTGATCTTTGTGGATCGAAAAAAGAATTAGACTAGATCCGCATGAACCTCCTGATAATATCCATAAATGACTTGTTTTTGGTAAGAGATGGACATTACTATATGTAAATTCGGGTGCATGGGACACATCAGTACTCCAGTGCATTTCGCCCTCTGAGTCAGAATAAATATATTTTCTAACCCTCTCTTTAAAATGAAAAGTGTATGTTCCCTCGCGAATCTCAGCAATCACCTGTTCTGATTCCACATATTGATCATTTTGAACTAAAAGAAAACTTTTTGGTGGAATAGTCACACTGTGTATAATATCTTCGCTCTCAATAATTACAGACAAGTCTATATAACATAGAAAGGCAGGATGCCCGTGACGTGTACGTGTAGGATGAACCAAATCCTCGTTGAATTTTATTTTTCCATTATAAGGGGCTCGTACATGTTCGGCAGTACCTCCTGTAAATACTCCGCCGGTATGAAAAGTTCTTAATGTTAGTTGAGTCCCCGGTTCGCCAATAGATTGACCCGCAATAATACCTACAGCTTCCCCCAATTCAACTAGGTCACCATGAGTGGGGCTCCGACCATAACATAATCGACAGATCCAAGATGTACTCCGACAAGTAAAGGGAGTTCGAATAGATATTGATTGTGTTCCAAAGGTTATTAATCGATTGACAAGTCCAATCCCAAGATCTTGATTTCGAAGGGCGACACACCGGGAACCTATATATATATCGTCTGCTAAGACACGACCAGTTAATGTTTGGATAAAAATTCTTTCTGACATCATCCGATTTTTATTTAGAGGACTCACAGAAATCCCTCGGATAGTGCCACAATCTGTTCTACGTACAACAATATGTTGAACTACTTCAACAAGTCGACGCGTAAGATATCCAGCATCTGATGTGCGTACAGCAGTATCTACAACTCCTTTACGGGCTCCATAGCAAGAAATAATATATTCTGTTAAAGAAAGTCCTTCGCGTAAATTGCTTTGAATAGGTAAATCAATCATTTGTCCTTGGGGATCCGACATTAATCCTCTCATACCTACTAATTGATGTACTTGAGATGCATTTCCCCTAGCCCCCGAAAAAGACATCATATGGACTGGATTGAAAGGGTCCGTCATCCTAAAATTAGGATTCATTTCTTGTCGCAAATATTCACTTGTAGCATACCATATCTCAATAGATTGGCGTAATTTTTCTACCGCATGTACATTCCCATAATGATGGTGTTTTTCCAAAATCAAACTTTGTTGTTCAGCATCTTGGACAAGCCAGCCCTTAGACGGTATCGTTAAAAGATCATCAATTCCTAATGAAATGGATGTAGCAGTGGCTTGCTGGAAACCTAGAGTCTTTACTTGATCTAGGATGTGTGATGTATATGCCATCCCGAAGTGATCTATTAATCGGCTAATAAGTCGTTTAATAGCAGTTCCATCTATCACTTTATTGTGAAATACCAGATTGGCCCGTTCCGCCATAAGTACCTCCATATTCTGCTGAATGGGATTCGACAATGAGTTTGAGTCAATGATTGCAAAACTTCCTTATTCTCGATCTTGATTTGCGTAGAATTTTAGGTCAGGAACTATGCTATGGTCCGAGTTGAATCGGAGAGGTCCGAATTCACACGGGTGTCCTAGAATGACTTAATACCATATTATT